CTCTAGCATGACCACTTGATGAAATGTGGAGGAAGGTGGGATAAATGGCCGATACTACTGGAAGGATTCCTCTTTGGCTGATAGGTACTGTAACTGGTATTCCTGTGATCGGTTCAATTGGTGTTTTCTTTTACGGTTCATATTCCGGATTAGGCTCATCTCTGTAGTAATAAGATGAACTTGATTGTAGACATGAAAAAGTAAGAACTCAGCCGAACCGTACCCCTTTGTCTGATTCGAGGGGTACGGTCCGGCTGAGTTCTTACTTTTATAGCGAAGCTTTGATTCATTCCATAACCTAAAAGCGGAAAAGTTACCTAGCCAACATAATAAAATAAAAAACTATTATTACTTGTAAAAATGACAAAACGGATCCCTTGCTCTAATGTTTCAATACTATATTCCTTTGCTTTTGGTGATGTTTTTGAAGAATTGAATCCATTTCAGAGTCTCTCTCTGTTGTTATTACATAATATTTATAAACTTAACTCTGACGAAGCAAAAAAAGGAATTCATCGATTTTTGGATGATCAAAATATTATATATATGGATTTCTACAGATGAGACATTCTACAAATCATTTATTTATATACTCAACGTTTGTTCACTACTTCTTATGAATCTAAAAAAAGAAGTTCTGATAGACCCGGAAAAAACAGTAATCTTATCTTTGACGAACAGGAGAAAGAATCATTATTATCTCGTATCTCGACACAAGAAAAGGGAAATCCCTTTTCTTGTGTCGAATAGGAGAATAGAAAGATTAAAAATACCTCCTAGAAGCATTTGTATCTTTTTTTTTCTTTTGCTTTGTATTCTCCTCCTTTGTATTGTATTTGTATACCTATTATCCATTACTAGTAAAATGAATGGTCTATTATATAGAATAGAATATAAGTAATAAATTTTAGACATCTCTCAAAACAAAAACAGTATAAACAAAACAAACAAAGGACTTTACAAATTTTTTTTTGATCGTACTACATATTTGATCGTACTACATAATAGTATCGATCAAAAAAAAATGCGGCCTTTCCTTTTTACCAACTTGTATTAAGGAATCCTGGGGTCTAAAAATTCATTTCGTACAATTGAACCTTTTCAAACTGTTTCTTTTTAAGAACCAAAAAGATTTGTGCTAGAATAACAGATGCTAAGAAGAACAAAAGACCTTGAACGCGTAACGGATCTTGAAGCACTATCTCGGCATCTCCCTGACCAAACCCCCCCACATTGGGATTACTTGTTAATAGTTGATCAAGCTTGATAGACTCACCCTCGGAAACAAGAAGTTCCGGTCCTGGAGGTATAATATCAACCACTTGATGTCCATCTGATGGATCAGTTATGGTTATTTCATATCCGCCCTTTTCTTTACGTACTATTCTGCTTACTATACCCGCGGATGTAGCATTATAGACAGTATTGTTACTCTTGTTCCCATCGGGATAAATCTGACCCCTTCCCCTGTTTCCGCCTACGTATATGGGATATTTTAAGAAGTTAACGTCCTTCCTCGTAGCAGGGTCGGGAGAAAGAATAGGAAAGACGATTTCCCTATATTTCTGACCAGGAACAGGACCTACTACAAGAATATTTTTTTTAGTGGGACGATAACTCTGAAAAGAAAGATTGCCTATCTTTTCTTTCATCTCGGGGGAAATACGATCGGGAGGGGCTAATTCGAATCCCTCGGGTAAAATAAGAACAGCCCCTACATTCAAACCCCCCCTTTTGCCATTAGCAAGAACTTGTTTCAGTTGCGTATCATAAGGGATTCTAACAACTGCTTCAAATACAGTATCAGGAAGTACAGATTGCGGAACCTCAATATCCACGGGCTTATTAGCTAAATGGCAATTGGCACACACAATTCGTCCAGTTGCTTCTCGTGGATTTTCATAACCCTGCTGCGCAAAAATAGGATATGCATTTGAAATAGATGTCTGAGTTATTACATATATCACGATCGATATAAAAATAAATCGAGTCATCTGCTCCTTTACCCAAGAAAAAGTATTTCTATTTTGCATGGTCCAATCATCGATCTCCGAATTTCTACAATAAATTAGGTAGGTAGCTAGTATAGTTCCCTATCCACGAGTCTGTCATTGTCCTGGAATAATTGTACTGGAATATAGGACGAATACCTTAACCTTAAATAAACAAAACAGGTAGAAGTATAAAGAAAGAGTAAGTCAAATTTTAATTTCGTTATGCACAAAGAAAGATGGAGATCAAATGAGTTCTTTATTCTCATTCATTCATTGAATGATAAGATGACTATCAAGTGAAGTTATTCTCATTCATTCATTGAATGATAAATGACTACAAGTGAAGGAGATACGCGATTTAAATAATGGAAAATCCAATATTTCACAATTGTATCTAGAATGACTGGAAAGGTGGAAACAAGACCGGATATAATTTGGTCGTTATGTGCCAATCCAAAATCGTTGTAGACCGAACCGATCATTAGTTCCCAACCATGTGGAGAGTGGAATCCGATCCACAAATCAGTGACTAAAAGAATAGAAAAGGCTTTTATTGTGTCACTTAAGTTATATAAGAATTCCTGAACCCAAGAATTTAGAATGACAAGTTTTTCATTACTCAAAATAAAATAACCACTTAGAATAGCGAAACAGATTATATTTGTCGAGAAATGCAAAATGCTATGTAAATTATATTCATTATGTATTTTGACCAATTGTATTGTTTCTTTGTGGATTCCTATACGAAGCTTTTGTAGATGTGTCTCGGGGTACTCCTTTATCATTTCGTCCAACAGAAATAGTTGTTCTAATTCTATGAATTTTTCTAGAACGTTCTTCTCTTGAACATCATTCAAGAAAGTTTCGGATTGCCTGGTATTCCACCAATCATTAACCCAGGGTTCCAGACATTTATTAAATGAAAGAGAGACCCACCAGGGTAAAAATACTATAGATGCAAGATATGGAAGGAAAATCAACACTTTCTTTTTTTTTTCACTTTTCTTTTTTTTTTTGAATTGTTAATAAACCTGCTTCATTTTATTTGTTAATTTTATCTTATCTGATATTTCTCTGAAGCATGAGAGTTCTATAACAAGGTATGGAACCTATGGATCTATTCTCCATTTTTTTATAATTTTATTTAGTCCTTTATTTAGTCTTTGGATCTAAATTAAATATCTGGATCTAAATTAAATATCTAAATTAAATATAGAAATAGAATAAAGATCGGGTCTGCTTTGGATGAAAAAAAAAATAAGCATTAGATGTTTCATTTGAACAAATTAGAACCAATTGTATTGCATTGCATCCTTATTTGTTCTTTTCGATGAATGCTCAAAAAACCACTTGAAGAATATTATTCAAATTTCGAGACGAAAAAACTCCACCGGGGACCAAGTAATTATTTGGAAATGTTTCACCCCCGGGAAAAGAGGAGATATTTCTGAAGAATATTGATGATGAAATCCGAAATAGGTAACAAAACGAGAGATAAATTGGATGGTTATGAGAGAGAGATCAAATCGTTTGTTTCTCAAGGAGCAAAATAAAAGAGAAATTTTATGAGATATGATCTATCTGTATCTAATATATCAATTCTAAAATTATATCAATTCTAAAATGAAATTTTGGCCTAACTATAAACTAAAAAGAAAAGATGAATTCTCTATTTCGAAATGTCTGGTTTGGGCATATGTGATGAATCCATACTTATTATACTTGTTACTAGTATGAAAGAAAGAATTGAGTTGAACTCCATACACATAAAAAATTATTGGCAGACGAAAAGTGACTTCTTCTTATTATAGTTTAGTCGTTTTGTTCCATATACGTCCCCCTGCTTTTGTTTTATTCTAAGGGTCACCACCACATCAACAGAACAAAGAAACAGAATCTAACATGTTCTACTCGAATGAGCATTCCTAAGAAACTTTAGTTGTATTAAAAAAAGAAGAAAAGGATTACTGAATTCCTTTCCTCATGCTGAGAAAGTATTTATTTCCCATTTCATTTCAAAATACTTCAATCGGTACGCGCAAGAAATAGGCTAATTCCGCAGCTTTTTGTTCAATTTCTCGTGGAGTTAAATTCTCATCAGTACGAGTCAAGGGAATAGTTCCCTGGCCCCTGACTTCCATATAAAGGACACGGCGAGTATAAAGGCCCTCTTTAACCTCCATTCTGATTGACTGAATATCGCTCATAAGGAAGCGAAGAAAGATACGACGATTTTTTCCAGGAAATCCCCAACGAAAAATACACACTATTCCTTCTTTTCTATCGAATCGATCATAACCACTACCTACATTCCACAAAATGGTGCACCACAAATAGGAGCTAATGAATAGACCCGCAATTCCATAGAAAGACATCACAATCCCTTGTGGAAAAAAAGATATTTGCTGATATGGAAATACGGATATCAGATTCCTACCAAGATAACTGGAAGTTCCAACGACTAAGAATCCTAGTGAACCTAAAAAAAGGATACAGGCCCAGAAAAAATTACTTGTTTTTCGAGACCCCGTTATAAGTTCTATCCATATATGTTCTGATCGCCAGTTCATACTATACTAGATCCAATTGCATTCGATTGGAATTGGGAGAATAAACCAAATGAATTTGACTTTTCTTTTCCTGCTCCCGAGGTAACTCTCATCAACTAGCACTTGATGTGAACCATTAGAAATAATTGGTTAGATATATTGACTTTCCACTTTAAATATTCGATGATCCGCTTTTGACTAAAGCTATACCTGCATATACATGCATTTAGACAGATATAATGTATACGCACGCAAAACGGCTCTTTCTTTCATTTGTATTCGCAAGGAGCCACATATTGTACCACATTCCACTAAAAAAAATAGATACCTAAATAATAATCCAGTGTTGATTAAAATAACTTGATGGGATTTTGTCCCATACACCGCAGCTAGACGATCTTATTTTTTTGGACATAAAGAAATAAAGAAGCCATTGCAATTGCCGGAAATACTAGGCCCACTAAAGGCACAAAAATAGAGGGTAAGTTGAAATCTGTCATAGAATGGGTGCCTCAATTTAATATTTGAACCTCTTATCCTCTTATAAGGATATCTTATGATTATGATAAGTAGTCTATCTATTATATTATAATATAAATATCAATTTATAAATATAAATTATAATAAATATAAATTATAAATATAAATAATATAAATATATAAATAATATAAATATAAAAAAAAATATTAAGTAATATTTCATATTATCTTTCTACATGAATATGTATATAATTCCATTTAATAAATTCTTTCTTATCTTGTTTTTATTCTTATCTTCTTTCTAAAACTAAAATAATAAGAAGTTTTTATGAGTTCGCGACTCTAACTAATCCGATACAAGAGGGATTCATTGTAAAAGTCAAAAAATGGGTTTTCGGAAGATATAGAGATGCACTTCTATTACTACTATTACTACATTTATAATTTATTTTTATTTTATTTATTTTTATTTTATATATATTTATATTATTTTATATTATTATATTTATATTATTTTATATTATATTTATATTATTATATATATTTTATATTTATATTATTTTATATTATTATATATATTTTATATTTATATTATTTATTTTTTTATAATATTATTTATTTTATAATATTATTTTATAATATTAATAAATAATATAATAAATAAAATAAGAATTAAGAACTAAAACTAATAAGAACTAAGAAGCATTAAAATGGAATAAGCATTAAAACGTAAGAAGGACAAATACAATTCTAAAATTCTTCTTTTTCAAAAAAAAAATTCTTAGGAAGAAAAATTTAACTCTTTAATCCTGTCCTGTTAATAGAGGGTTTATAATTCCTAATCAGGAATAGAGATAAAATACAAATAAAATGAATCCGTAGGAAAAAATAAAAGTAATTATCCAAAACTTCTGACTCTTACTACAAGCAGAATTTATGTCACCAAACATGATTTTTATCAGTTTTTTTGTCACGATGATGAATTACTGCTCACTACAAATAACTGAATCTAGTGCTGTACTTTAATTTACAAAATTTTAAGCCAAGGGAAGGAAACCATGAAGCTGAAATAACTCACCCAGAACACCTTTTAAAAGATTACGTGGTACGATTAGATCTAATAAGCCCTTATGGAATGAATACTCAGCCGCTTGTGAACCGTCGGGTACTGCCTTATTCAATGTTTGTTCAATTACTCTTTTACCCGCAAATGCAATGTAGGCATTAGGTTCAGCAATAATGATATCTCCCAACATACCAAAACTGGCTGTAACTCCACCGGTTGTAGGAGATGTAAGAATTGATACATAGAATAACTTTTTATTTAATTGATAATTATATAAAGCAGAAGATATTTTAGCCATTTGCATCAAGCTCAAACTTCCTTCTTGCATGCGTGCTCCTCCAGAAGCACATACAATAATAACAGGTAGAGATTGATTAGTAGCATATTCGATCAAACGGGTGATTTTCTCGCCTACTACGGATCCCATACTCCCTCCCATAAACTGAAAATCCATGACCCCAATTGCTACGGGAATACCATTTAGTTGACCTATGCCTGTTTGAACAGCTTCGGTTAAACCTGCCTTTCTTTGATAAGAATCAATACGATCTCTATAAGGTTCCTCCTCTGAATGAAATTCAATGGGGTCCGTTGAGAGCATATTCTCATCCAGAGGATCCCAAGTACCGGGGTCAATCAAAAGTTCGATTCTCTCTGAACTACTCATTTTCAAATGATATCCACACTGTTCACAAATATTCAGTTTTGACTTAAAAAATTTTTGATAATTTAATCCATAACAATTTTCGCACTGAACCCATAAATGTCTGTATTTTTTATTTATATCGGAATCATTAGATCTTCCTCTTATATTGAAATCAGTGCTATTAACACTAGTTCTCATACTAGAATTCCTACTTTCATTATCACTTATACTTTCATTACAAATGAAACTATAAACATAACTGTCACTGTAATTATTGGTCCCGCCCGAAATGTAACTATCAACACTGATTTCAAAACGCAGATAATTATCAATGCAACTATTAATGTGATTATTCCAACTAGATTGAGTATCGTACGTGTAATGATAATAGTAGCGATTACTACTTTTAGATCCACTACTCATATAACTAGAATTCGTATAACTAGAAAAAGCACTTTCTAGTTCATTCAGAAAAGTACTATCATTGTCAATCTCAAAAATCTGATTTTCAATATCAAAATATATAGAATAACTGTCCCCATTACTATCCCTAACTGAAAAAGTGTCGTCAGACATGAAACTCAAAATGTCTATGATATCAAAAAAATGCTCAACACTACTCAAATTACAACTTCCACTATCACTCCAACTGGGAACGTTTTTATCCATATTATGGGGGGCTTCGTTTCCACTGGTATATCTAATAGGACCAAGACTATCCATCGATTTACTTAGCCTATACTCGTGTTCTAACTCCTCGTTAAA